AATGAAGTGCCTGAAAAAGGATTATCTTGATAGGATAAAACATGTAGGATAGACCTACCTTCATTGCCCCCCCCCTTTTTTTTTACACTCAATGGAATCAGCACCATTCCTTTGAAGATCAAAACTTCATGTGCACTTTACACCAGAGCATATAGTTTATCTTAATTCCATATAAAAAGATAAGCTAAGCAAGCTCGTGGGCTCATACCCCATCTATGAGGGTCAACTCCCTCTCTTTTTAATTTTATTTTCTTCACCACAATTATTATTCTTATCAACACTCTTTTTAGGTACTACACTCTCGGTCTCATCGAGTTCTTGATTTGGGGCTTGAATTGGATTAGAGCTTAACTTAATATCATTTATTCCGCTTATATCGTCTAAAAATAACCAATACTCTTCAGAAGCCGCTTTAAAATATTTTTTAATTCAAGCCTTAGGTTCTTCAATTATTATCTTATCTGCCTCTATAATACTATTCTCAACTCACTCATCCAGAGTTCTTTTAACTATTGCCTTACTCTTGAAGGCGGGAGCTGCCCCATTTCACTTCTGATTCCCAAGAGTTATAGAGGGGCTTCAATGGCCCCAGGCAATTATTTTAATAACTATCCAAAAGATTGCCCCTATATCTCTTCTCTCCTACTTAACTTTTGAAAGTGTTACTCCAATCTTTTTAAGGGCAATTATTTTATCGGCCATTGTGGGGGCAATCGGAGGTATTAACCAAACTATACTACGAAAAATTATAGCCTACTCATCTATCAACCACATAGCATGAATATTAAGAGCAATTTTAATTAGAGAACCAAGATGATTAATTTATTTTCTAATATACTCAATTATTTCTTCCTCGATTGCCCTTTTGTTTAATCTTCAAGAAGCTTTCCATATTTCTCAAGTAATAAATTTAACCGGCCATTCTTCCCAATTAAAACTCATTACCTTTTTGTCACTCCTATCTTTAGGTGGATTGCCTCCTTTTACAGGATTTATCCCTAAATGATTTATTATCCAGGAAATAACGTCAGCCGGATTATTTATACCTCTTTTTATCTTACTATCCTCAGCCCTTCTAACCCTATACTATTATATGCGAATCTCAATATCGGCCCTTATAATTTCAAGACCTAAAACAAAGTGGATAAAAAAATCATCCTCATTCTCCTATCTTACCCCCTCGATAATCTACCTTAATTTAATTGGTCTTCTTGCTCCTAGTTTTTTTATTTCAATAACTTAAAGCTTTAAGTTATTTAAACTAGTAGCCTTCAAAGTTATCTAAAGAAGTTTTACCCTTCTAAGCTTTAATAAAGCTCCGGCGTTTAACGCATCTTCAGAATTGCAGTCTGATGTCTTATTTTCCACTACAAAGCCTTTGATAAAAGGATTATATATCCGTGTATAGATTTACAGTCTATCGCCTACAAGCTCAGCCATATTATCTTACACGCAACGATGATTATTTTCTACAAACCACAAAGACATTGGAACTCTATACTTTATTTTCGGAGCATGAGCTGGAATAGTAGGGACAGCTCTCAGTTTAATTATCCGGGCTGAACTAGGTCAACCAGGAAGACTTATTGGTGATGACCAAATCTATAACGTAGTAGTAACTGCTCACGCTTTTGTAATAATTTTCTTTATGGTAATACCAATTATAATTGGAGGGTTCGGAAACTGATTAGTACCCCTTATATTAGGTGCCCCAGATATAGCTTTCCCCCGAATAAATAATATAAGATTTTGACTCTTACCTCCTTCTCTAACTCTATTACTTTCTAGAGGAATAGTAGAAAGAGGAGTAGGAACAGGATGAACTGTTTATCCTCCTTTATCCGCCGGAATTGCTCACGCCGGGGCCTCTGTAGACCTAGGTATTTTCTCACTACACTTAGCAGGAGTATCTTCAATTCTAGGAGCAGTAAATTTTATAACAACTGTAATTAATATACGGTCAACTGGAATAACTATAGACCGTATGCCTTTATTTGTTTGATCAGTATTCATTACCGCTCTCCTTCTCCTCTTATCTCTACCAGTTTTAGCAGGAGCAATCACAATACTATTAACAGACCGAAATCTAAATACATCTTTCTTCGACCCTGCGGGAGGAGGTGACCCAGTTCTTTATCAACATTTATTCTGATTTTTTGGTCACCCTGAAGTATATATTTTAATTCTTCCCGCTTTTGGAATAATCTCTCATATTATTAGCCAAGAATCTGGAAAAAAAGAAGCTTTCGGAACTTTAGGAATAATCTACGCAATACTTGCTATTGGAATTCTAGGATTTGTAGTATGAGCTCACCATATATTTACTGTAGGAATGGATGTAGATACACGAGCTTATTTTACATCGGCTACTATAATTATTGCCGTTCCTACGGGAATTAAAATTTTCAGTTGGTTAGGAACCCTTCATGGAACACAATTAAATTATAGTCCTTCTCTATTGTGAGCTCTTGGATTTGTTTTCTTATTTACTGTTGGGGGCCTAACAGGAGTAGTTTTAGCAAACTCTTCAATTGATATTATTCTACATGACACTTATTATGTAGTAGCACATTTCCACTACGTCTTATCCATAGGAGCAGTATTTGGAATCTTTGCAGGTATTGCCCATTGATTCCCCTTATTTACGGGAGTTACTCTAAACCCTAAGTGATTGAAAATACACTTCTTAATTATATTTGTAGGAGTAAATATTACATTTTTCCCTCAACACTTTCTAGGACTCAATGGAATACCTCGTCGTTATTCAGACTATCCAGATGCATACACCACATGAAATGTGGTATCATCAATTGGATCTACAATCTCCCTAATTGCTGTCTTAGGATTTATCATTATCGTATGAGAAGCTCTCACAGCTGCTCGACCAGTAATATTTTCCTTGTTTCTCCCAACCTCAATTGAATGACAACATAATTTCCCACCAGCTGATCATAGTTATATAGAAATTCCTTTAATTACTAACTTCTAAAATGGCAGATAGATGCATAGGATTTAAGCTCCTACCAGGAAAATTAATTTTTCTTTTAGAATTAATGGCAACATGAGGTTATTTAGGTCTCCAAGATAGAGCTTCACCACTTATAGAACAATTAATTTTTTTTCATGATCACGCTATAGTAGTATTAATCTTGATTACTACCTTGGTTGGTTATATAATAACTACATTATTCTTTAACACATTCACAAACCGATTCCTCCTAGAAGGACAAACCATTGAAATTATTTGAACTGTTCTGCCAGCCCTAATTCTCATTTTTATCGCTCTACCCTCTCTCCGACTCTTATATCTTTTAGATGAAGTAAATAACCCAAGCATTACATTAAAAACAATTGGACATCAATGATATTGAAGCTATGAATATTCAGACTTCCTTCAAGTGGAATTCGACTCTTATATAATCCCATCTAATGAACTCCCGAAAGACGGTTTCCGTCTTTTAGATGTAGATAACCGAACTGTTCTTCCTATAAATACACAAATCCGAGTTTTAATTAGAGCTGCTGATGTAATTCACTCTTGAACTGTTCCAGCTTTAGGTGTAAAGGCCGACGCGATCCCAGGACGACTTAATCAAATTAGTTTTTTAATAAATCGACCAGGATTATTTTACGGGCAATGCTCAGAAATTTGTGGTGCTAACCATAGCTTTATACCTATTGTAATTGAGAGAGTTTCTGTTAACTCTTTCTTAAATTGAATCTCTTCTTCTAGAGAAGCTTCACTAGATGACTGAAAGTAAGTGTAGGTCTTTTAAACCTATTATAGTAATTAACGAATACTTCTAGTGAAAAAAATTAGTTAATATATAACATAGGCCTGTCACGCCTAAATTATCAACTAAAGTCGATATTTTTTAATCCCACAAATAGCTCCTCTCCTATGGTTAAATCTTTTCATTATATTTTCAACAACATTTATTATTTTCCTTATTATTAATTATTTCATTAAAGTCCCAACTAAAATTGAAAAATCAACAACATTTCCCACAAAAATAGAAATAAATTGAAAATGATAACTAACTTATTCTCAGTGTTTGACCCAACCTCTAGAATCTTTTCCTTACCCCTAAACTGACTATCAACATTTCTAGGAATTTCATTTATCCCTATATTATATTGAGCCATACCATCTCGTTGATCTCTCCTTTGGCATAAAATTACAATAACCTTACACGGAGAGTTCAAAACTCTATTAGGGCCTGCCCACTTAGGGTCCACAATTATATTCATTAGTTTATTCAGTTTAATTGTCTTTAATAATTTCTTAGGGCTCCTACCTTATATTTTCACTAGTACTAGACACTTAACCATAACACTAACATTAGCACTTCCTTTATGAATTGCTTTTATATTATTTGGCTGAATTAATCACACCCAACATATATTTGCCCACTTAGTTCCCCAAGGAACGCCTGGAGCCCTTATACCATTTATAGTACTAATTGAAACTATTAGAAATGTAATTCGACCTGGTACATTAGCAGTTCGTCTGGCAGCTAATATAATTGCCGGTCACCTCTTACTCACTCTTTTAGGGAATACAGGACCCTCTTTACCTCACACCCTTGTTTACTTATTAATCATAAGCCAAATTTTACTACTAATCTTAGAAGCTGCTGTCGCAGTAATCCAATCATACGTTTTTGCAGTTTTAAGAACCTTATATGCTAGAGAAGTCTCATAACTAATGACATCATCACACGGACATCACGCCTTTCACTTAGTAGATATAAGACCATGACCTCTTACAGGATCTATCAGAGCTATAATATTAACCACAGGGTTAGTAAAATGATTCCACCAATTTAACCCTGATTTACTAATCTTAGGAATTATTGCAACCTCATTAACAATAATTCAATGATGACGAGATATTACACGAGAAGGAACTTACCAGGGCCTCCACACTAAAGTAGTTACTCTTGGACTACGATGAGGAATGATCTTGTTTATTACCTCAGAAGTTCTATTTTTCTTCTCATTCTTCTGAGCCTTCTTCCATAGAAGCTTGTCTCCTAATGTAGAAGTAGGTAGATGTTGACCCCCAGCTGGGATTCAACCTTTTAATCCATTCCAAATCCCGCTTCTTAATACAGCTATCCTCTTAGCCTCCGGAGCCACAGTTACATGAGCCCACCATGCTATTATAGAAGCCAAGCTTTCGCAAGCCATCCAAGGACTAGGTATTACAGTTTTCTTAGGAATTTACTTTACAGCTCTCCAAGCATTAGAATATATCGAAGCTCCATTTACAATTGCCGATTCTATTTATGGATCTACTTTTTTTGTTGCCACTGGATTTCATGGTCTTCACGTAATTATTGGGAGAAATTTTCTACTTATTTGTTTATACCGCTTGTATAAATGTCATTTTTCATCTCACCATCACTTTGGATTTGAAGCTGCAGCTTGATATTGACATTTCGTTGACGTAGTATGACTTTTCCTTTATATCTCCATCTACTGATGAGGAGGTTGCTTTTTTAGTATAATAGTACATTTGGCTTCCAACCAGAAAGTCTAGAATATCTCTAGAAAAAGCAATGATTATTATCTTATTATCTGTAGGTTTTACCTTAATTATCAGATCTGCTGTTATAATTATCGCCTCACTTTTAGCAAAAAAAACAATTATAGATCGAGAAAAAAACTCACCCTTTGAATGTGGATTTGACCCTAAAGGGTCTGCTCGCCTCCCATTCTCCCTCCGATTCTTTCTCATCGCAGTAATTTTCTTAATCTTCGACGTAGAAATTACATTATTACTCCCCCTAGCTATAATTATTAACCTCTCAAATATTTTAGCCTGAACTCTAACTGGACTCTCCTTTATTATTATCTTACTTCTAGGATTGTATCATGAATGAAATCAAGGAGCACTTGAGTGAGCTTACTGGAGTTATAATCAATTATGATATTTGACTTGCACTCAAAAAGTGCTCTATTTTTAAGAGCTAACTTCAAATAAAAAGCGAAAAATTGCACTCAGTTTCGGCCTGAGCTTTGGTGTTAAATCACCTTTATTTACTTGGTTGAAGCCAAAAAGAGGCATACCACTGTTAATGGTAGAAATGAAGATTTCCTTCTAACCAAGGGGGTAGGTTGATCAAGAAGAAGCTGCTAACTTCTAACTTAAGCGGTTAAAATCCGTTTATACCCCTAGTTCTTATAGTGTAGAAACACATTACATTTTCATTGTAAAACCAAAGGTACCCACCCCTTTTAAAAACAGCATTATAAATAGAATTATTCACAAACATAATTGTCTCCTTTGCAGCTTCAATGCAATGCTCTATTTATAAGCTATATGAATTAAAAAATAATAAAAATCAACACCACTAATCAAAGTAAAAAACTAAGTATATAAACTTTTAATTTATTATCTTGAAAAACCTGAAGGCTTTTAGAACCCTCTATTATAAAAGAATAAATTCCTTGACCTCCATAATACTCGGACCAACCACTATCTCCAACCTTCTGGTATAAATCCCCACTTATTAAAAAATTCTTTCTTACACCGAAAGTAGATAAAAAAGGTATAAATCATATAGACCCATAAAATACAGTTTCATTATATATCTTCAACGAATTTAATTCATAACTTATAGCAGTTATATTTAATATATAACCAATAAACCCCCCAATTACACTTACAATTATAGCTAATATTTTAAATAACAATCTCATACAAATTATATAAGGGCAAGGAAAAATTAATCAGGATAAAATAGCTCCCCCAAAAACAGCTCCAGCCCCTAGGCTTACTATTGGATTAGTTATTACTGAAGCATCATCTCTAACACAATATAGATTTCCCAAATTAAAATCCCCAGATAAACTATAATATACCAAACGTATAGTGTAACACACAGTTAACCCCGTAGCTAAAGCGTACAATATAAAAGCTACTAAATTAATAGGGGATATAAAAGCCATCTCTAGAATTATATCTTTAGAATAAAAACCAGCTAAGAAAGGAGTTCCACAAAGGGCCAAATTGGCTAGATTTATACATATCCCAGTCAAAGGTATATGATAAACCAACCCCCCTATTATTCGAATATCTTGATAATCTTTAACTCTATGAATTACTGCCCCTGCACATATAAACAATAACGCCTTAAATAAAGCGTGAGCAAGAAGATGGAAAAAGGCAAGATCTGGAAACCCCAAAGATAAAATTCTTATTATTACCCCTAATTGACTTAAAGTTGATAAAGCAATAATCTTCTTTAAATCATACTCAAAATTAGCCCCTAACCCCGCTATAAACATAGTTATGCTAGCTAATAATAACAAAATAACTTGAGCCTTAGAGCCCTCTAAAGCGGGACTAAAGCGAATTAACAAATAGACCCCAGCAGTCACTAAAGTAGAAGAATGAACAAGAGCTGACACTGGGGTGGGAGCTGCTATAGCAGCGGGCAACCAAGCTGAAAACGGAATTTGAGCCCTTTTAGTTATACCAGCCAAAACTACCAAAACACATAATATTTCTTTTATATTAATATTAGGTATATTATCCACGTAAAACAAGAAATTTCACCCCCCGTAAGTAAAAAACAAAGAAATAGCTAATAAAATACAAACATCTCCCACTCGATTTGATAAAGCAGTTAACATCCCAGCATTAGAAGATTTTTCATTTTGGTAATAAATTACTAAAGCATAAGACACAAGGCCTAACCCGTCTCACCCTAATAAAACTCTAACTAAATTAGGTCTTACAATTAAAAATCCTATAGATATTACAAAGGCTAATACTAAATATATAAAACGATTTATATTATTATCTCCTTCTATATATTTTCCTCTGTAATAAAGAACCATTGAAGAAATAAATATAACAAATCCTAAAAACATGAAAGATATCCAGTCCAAAATTAAAGTTATTACGATAGAAGATGAATTTAATCTAATTAATTCTCACTCGATAAATCAAGCTTGATTTATTATTAAACAAATTAAAGAACTAATTAAACAACATATAGCTGAAAACACCAAAAATACTATTCTAGATACATATATAGAAACTATTCACAACACGATTTAAAATGAATTTTCATCATATTTCTGGTACCACAAACCAACGTTTTTATTAAACTACTCAAACTTATAAAACAAATATAATTCTTCTTCTTTTTAAAATTAAAATATTTAAAGGCAATCAATGCAATATTAAAATTAAATACTCACGAACCTTACCTGAACAACAAGAAAATAAAGAACTATAATATTTTCCATGTTGTCTAAGAGAAAATATATATAAAGTATACGCCGCGCTAAAAAAAGAAAGTAAAGAAATTGCCACTATAGAAATATTATTTCATCTTACCACTCTAATAATCAAACTAATTTCCCCTAGTAGATTTAAAGTAGGAGGAGCAGCTATATTTCCAGCTCTCAATAAAAACCATCAAAGAGCTATCCTAGGTATAAAATTTATTAAACCTTTTCTAATTAATAATCTCCGGCTCCCAAGCCGTTCATACACCATATTGGCCAAACAAAATAAACCAGAAGAACATAACCCATGGCCAATTATCACTACAACTGCCCCATTTAACCCTCATCACCCAAACACAACTAGCCCGGACAACACTAAACCTATATGAGCCACTGAAGAATAAGCAATTAAAGCCTTCATATCAACTTGACGTAAGCATATTAATCTAACTACCACTCCACCTACTAAACTAATTCTAACCCACAATCAAGATAAACTCTTATTAACTTCTCTAAATAATGGTAAAACCCGGATTAAACCGTATCCCCCTAATTTTAATAAAACACCAGCTAAAATTATTGAACCTGCTACTGGAGCCTCTACATGGGCTTTAGGCAACCAAAGATGAACTAAAAATATAGGAAGCTTTACAATAAAAGCAAACACACTGATTAAATATCAAATACATGCTATAAACCCCTCCCCTTTAATTCCTTCAACTAAACCTAAAGTGAGACTTCCTCTTATTATGTATAAACTAATTAGAGACACCAATAAAGGCAATGAAGCAAATAAAGTATAAAACAATATATAAACCCCTGCTTGCAAACGCTCAGGCTGATATCCTCACCCTAGAATTAAAATTAATGTAGGAATTAAAGATCTTTCAAACCTAATATAAAATAATAAATAATCAGTTGCTGAAAAAGTAAAAACCAAAAAAATCAACAATATAATATTTACAACTAAAAATAAAGCAGAATAATTATTATCCTTCTCGACCTTTTGTCTTGAACATACTACAAGGGTTGTAATCCAAAAACTTAATAAAATTAATACATATCTTAAAGAATCTATCCCCAACCCTCATCCTCTTATATAAAAACCAAAATCATGGTGACAATAAATAGAAAATAAAAAGCATAAAATAAATAAAGAACCTTGAACGGCCCACCAAAAGTTTACTAACGGTATCAATAATACACAGTATAACACAAACTTTAACATTGTAACACTCTAAATCTTCTAAAACAATCATTTCCATGAGTTCGCACCACAGAAACTAATAAAGCTAACCCCAGGGCCCCTTCACAAGCAGCTAGAGTTAAAAAAAATAACACAAAATACCCTTCATGCCCCAAACTAGATAAATTAATTCTTATAAACCAAAATACCCTCAACATAATATATTCTAAACTCAACAAAGTATTTAATAAATGTTTACGCTTAGAGACAAACACCCATAAACCACAAAAAACTCTAATTAAAGGAACAAAATAATAAATATTAAGAATTAACATTAGTTTTAATAGTTTAAATAAAACCTCGGTCTTGTAAATCGAAATTGAAGATAAATTCTTCTTAAAGCATCAGAGAAAAGAGTTTACTCTTATCACTAATTCCCAAAACTAGTATTTTTATTAAACTATTCTCTGCATTTCACTAATTATTGTAATATCCCCTATTATTATTATCTCATCTTTTATATTTACCCGGCTACTTCACCCCCTAGCCATAGGATTAAGATTATTAGCCCAAACTATAATAATTTGTGTCACTACTGGTATATCAACTAAATCTTTTTGATTCTCTTATATTTTATTTTTAATTTTTTTAGGAGCTATACTAGTACTATTCATTTATGTCGCTTCTCTTGCCTCTAATGAAGCCTTTAGATTTTCAGGAAGATTATCAATACTTATTCTAACAACTACATTAATCAGACTACTATTTCTATTTATAGATCCATTAATAATAAACTTTTCAATATCTGTATCCCAATCATCTATTCAGACAGATATCTACTCATCTACGCCCGCCTTACTAAGAACTATTTACAATAATTCCACAATAAACTTAACTTTATTTATTATCTTATACCTCTTACTTACATTAATTGTAGTAGTTAAAATTACAAACACTTTTTTTGGTCCTCTTCGCCTATCCCTCTAATGACAATACCAATTCGTAAATCACACCCCTTATTTAAAATCATAAATGGAGCTATTGTGGACCTACCCGCCCCAGCAAATATCTCAACTTTATGAAACTTTGGATCCCTATTAATATTATGTTTGGGTGTCCAAATCGTTACAGGTTTATTTTTAGCAATACATTTTACAGCTCATATCGACCTAGCATTCTCAAGAGTAGCCCATATCTGCCGAGATGTAAATTATGGTTGACTCCTTCGAACTCTTCACGCTAACGGCGCTTCGTTCTTCTTTATCTGTTTATATATACACACAGGACGAGGAATTTATTACGGCTCATTCTTATATATACATGCTTGATCAGTTGGGGTAGTAATCCTTCTGCTAGTAATAGCAACCGCCTTTTTAGGTTATGTTCTACCCTGAGGTCAAATATCATTTTGAGGGGCTACAGTTATTACTAATCTATTTTCAGCGATTCCTTATGTAGGAACTGATCTAGTGCAATGAATTTGAGGAGGATTTGCAGTAGACAACGCCACATTAACTCGCTTCTTTACATTTCACTTCTTATTCCCCTTTGTAGTAGCAGCTGCCACTATAATTCATATTCTATTCCTCCACCAAACAGGATCCAATAACCCCTTAGGAATTTCTAGAAACACTGATAAAATCCCATTTTACCCTTACTTCACCTTTAAAGATATTACAGGATTTATCGTTATACTTATAGCCCTAGTAATATTAACACTATTAGACCCGTACCTCCTAGGTGACCCAGATAATTTTATCCCTGCCAACCCTCTAGTTACTCCCGCACATATTCAACCTGAGTGATACTTCCTATTCGCCTACGCCATCCTTCGTTCAATCCCAAATAAACTAGGAGGTGTAATTGCTTTAGTTATATCAATCCTAATTCTCCTTATTCTTCCATTCACCCACGCAGCCAAATTCCGAAGACTTACATTCTACCCCTTAAACCAAGTATTATTTTGAACTTTGGTGTCAATTGTATTATTACTTACATGAATCGGAGCTCGACCAGTAGAAGACCCTTACGTTTTAACTGGACAAATCCTAACAGTTATATATTTCTCATTCTATATTCTAAACCCTATTTTATTAATATGATGAGATAAAATTCTCGATTAGTTATTTGGCTGATAGGAAAGCATGTGTTTTGAAAGCTCCTTATAGAGGTTCGACTCCTCTAATAACTTTATTCTCAAAAAAATGCTACTATAGGATATAGATGAAACAGAATAGCTTTACCCCTATAAAGAAAATCAAATAATTTAATGCCACCGGTAAAAAACTCTTTCATGCTAAATATATTAACTTATCATACCGAAAACGAGGTAATGTACCACGAACCCATACAAAAGCAAACGCAACTATTACTAACTTTACATAATAAAACGGTCTTATTAAATTTCCGCCTAAAAAAATTAAAGCAAACAATATTCTTATAAACAAAATTCTAGCATACTCGGCCATAAAAATTAAAGCAAATCCACCTCTCCTATATTCAGTATTGAATCCAGACACTAATTCTGACTCCCCTTCGGCAAAATCGAAAGGTGTTCGATTAGTTTCGGCCAAACAAGAAGCAAACCAAATTATAGATAAAGGGAAAGTAAACCACAATAATCATACATCTTGTTGAAAGAGCCTAAACAATGATAGATCGAACCCTCCTACTAAAAAAATAAACGATAATAAAATTAAAGCCAACCTTACTTCATAAGAAATAGTTTGAGCCACCGCCCGCAGTCTTCCCAAAAGCGAATACTTAGAGTTAGAAGATCAGCCAGCACTCATAGTTGTGTATACCCCTATTCTAGTACAACATAAAAAAAATAAGGTTCTTATTCTAAAATTTATTAAACCCAGTTCATAGGGTATAACTAATCATACAATCAATGATACAAATAAACTAAAAACAGGAGATATATAGTAAGGCAAGAAATTAGATATAGTTGGTAAAGTCTGTTCTTTTCTAAATAGCTTAATCGCATCAGCAAACGGCTGTAATAACCCTATAAACCCAACCTTATTGGGACCTTTCCGAATCTGAATATAACCTAAAATTTTTCGTTCTAGTAAGGTAACAAAAGCTACACTAATTAATACACACACAATTAAAATTAAATAATTAACTAACATTACTAAAGACATCATCTTATTACCCATGGGATTTTTACCCACATAATTGGATCCTAAGTCCAATGCATAATTCTGCCAGAGCAATATGTTAAAATTTATCTCACATAAAAATTATTTTAATTACTTAATCCTTTCGTACTAAAGTAATTTTTTATATTCTGAGAGATAGAAACCGACCTGGCTTACGCCGGTCTGAACTCAAATCATGTAAGGATTTAAAGGTCGAACAGACCTTCCTTTACAACTGCTGCATTGTAAGGATACCTTAATTCAACATCGAGGTCGCAACCCTTCTTGTCGATATGGACTCTCAAAGAAGATTACGCTGTTATCCCTAAAGTAACTTAATCTTTTAATCTTTATAAAAGGATCAATTTTCACCCAATTAAATTTGTTATAACAATAAAAGAACAGTTATATAATTATATTCTCGTCGCCCCAACGAAACAAATACTAATTAAATTAAGTTAAACTTATAATTTATAATTTAATTAATTTATTGTAAAGCTTTATAGGGTCTTATCGTCCCCTCAGTATATTTAAGCCTTTTCACTTAAAAGTTAAATTCAATTTTTATAATTGAGACAGTTAACTTTTTGTCCAACCATTCATACAAGCCTTCAATTAAAAGACTAATGATTATGCTACCTTCGCACGGTCAAGATACCGCGGCCCTTTAATAAATCAGTGGGCAGGCCAGACTCTATATAACAATCATACAGACATGTTTTTGATAAACAGGCAAAAGTAATACTTGCCGAGTTCCTTAATTATACTTTTTTAATATAATAATTTTTAGTCTACTTTAAACGTAAATTAATTACAATCTAACTCTACTAATAAAACCAGAATAACTTTTAAACTTATATTAAATAAAAATCTTAGATACATTTTTTTGGATTTCTTTATATAAATATTTTAAGCAAACTTTATTAACTAGAACGCTTTACTAATATGGCTGTTTTTAAGCCTAATTTAACAAATCTAAATAAGTTTTAAATCACAATCTAACCATTATAGAATAAGAAGCTCTTCCCTCCTATTCTTTATTACTTATTAGTTATATTCAACCATTAAGCAACTAAATTAAATTTAATTCTCTAATAACCAGATATAAAAAATCGACTAACATTTCACTACTAAAACAAAATTTAAAATTTCATTAACACGAAAACTTTCTTTTTGAATTAACTCTTCTTTTTTCGGGATTTCTCAAATTTACAGACAATTTTAGTTTTCCCTGATACACAAGGTACGAATTTATATAACTACTTTTTATTAACTCAATTTTCAAATTTATTTCATCTTTCCTTCACAGTACTCTTCTCTATAGCTTATCCTATTATATTTCGATTCATTCTACTAAACAATTATAATTAATTTAAAATAATTTTATTATATACTTCTTTAATCACTAGCTCTCATAATACAAGATTATCTCTCAAGATACATTGAATTGCACAATGAACTTCCCAATGTAAGTGGGATACTTAACTTATCAAGCTCTACCTTGAATTTCTAGGTACACTTTCCAGTACACCTACTATGTTACGACTTATCTCGCTTTAATTAACGAGAGCGACGGGCGATGTGTACATAATCTAGAGCTAAAATCAAAGAGGCTTGTTAAACCACTTTTACTATTAAATCCACCTTCACAAGAAAATTTAAAATCTTAATCCGTATAAATTCATTATATTGTAACCCATCTCTTCCTTGCTATCGGCTGCACCTTGATCTAATATATTAAAACAATTATTGTAATAACTCACTTCTATTAAAGTTATCTAATAATGACGGTATACAAACTGAAAAACTACTAAACAAGGTAAGATTCTTCGTGGTTTATCGATTATAGGACAGGTTCCTCTAAATAGACTAAATTACCGCCAAATCCTTTGAGTTTCAAGACAATAACTGTTTATTACCCCGGTAAAACAAATTTTAATAAAGTGTAACAGGGTATCTAATCCTGGTCCATACCTTTATCTTAACAACTTCAATTTTAGCCTATCTTTAAGTTCTTCGCTCACCAAAAAATTGATTTCACCCTTTATCAGTACGAACATCTAAATTGTAAGCCAACACACTTAATTGTTTTTAACCAAATCTTTCTTAATCCACCTCTCAGTATAACCGCGGCTGCTGGCACAAATTTTAGCCAGATGAATAAAATTAAGATTACCAATTCCAACTTACATTTATAATTAGCACTAAATACTGAGACTTAATTTCTTATTGACTCCTCTACTCTTTTTATACATCTAATATTAAATTAAATATACTAATTGTCACGTTCAAATCTTACATGTACCATCAACTTAATAATAAGAACTATTAGCCAGGATAAAACTTTTATAAAACCACACAAAAAACTACACTCCCTGTAAAAAATACAAACCTTCATACATTATAATTAGAAAACATACCAAAGAGCATCTCAACTTTAAAACCCGCCAGCAAAAAAAAAGGAATTAACTTCCCCCCCCACACTCCCTCTTTTTTTATAAAAAAAATAAACTTTATTTATTAATTATTATAAGTATTTTTGTTACTTAATTATTTTAGAACAAATAAATGATTATTTGAGTAAAACGTATAAGGTACATTTTATTTTTTAGAAATTAATAAAAAGTCTCGACTTTTTATTAGAATTACATATATAATATACATTTAATTAATTATATATATTTAAATATGATTTAATACATCATCTAATAAAAGTAAGAAATATATTTTGCTCATAGTATATATTAATAATATAATTTATTTTAAAAAGATATGATATAAGATTATTAGATAAAAATATATTTAAAGCAAAAGTATAATATATTAAACTATCTAAACAAAATATAATAGTTATATCTATCATTACTATGTATGTAAATCATTATATTTAAATAGATGAATAAACGTTGTTAAAGTATGTTCTATGATCATTACATAAATAGTGTAAATATTTATGATTATATTCATTGTATTTATAGTTATTTATATATAGATATATATATATATATAGTAAACGTATATAATTCAATAAAATCTTATTTCAAGAATTAAAATAATATCTTTTTCGTTAGAAACTAAGTTTCTTGCTAGAACTTAGTTTCATACTTCAAAAAGATATTATTTTTTATACTATTTATTAAAATATAAGATCAATATAAATAATTAAATATAGGTGTTTAATATTATTAATTGATTACAAGTTATTCAAGAATTATATAGGCTCAATACACTTTTCTACAATATGATATTTAATAATATTCACAAAAAAAATCCAAATTTAATACATAAAAAAAAAACTAGATTTTTTTTACTTTTTAAAAATAAACTGTTTTAGTAAATGAAGTGCCTGAAAAAGGATTATCTTGATAGGATAAAACATGTAGGATAGACCTACCTTCATTGCCCCCCCCCTTTTTTTTTTACACTCAATGGAATCAGCACCATTCCTTTGAAGATCAAAACTTCATGTGCACTTTACACCAGAGCATATAGTTTATCTTAATTCCATATAAAAAGATAAGCTAAGCAAGCTCGTGGGCTCATACCCCATCTATGAGGGTCAACTCCCTCTCTTTTTAATTTTATTTTCTTCACCACAATTATATCTATC